CGGTCATAATAAGGTTTACAAATCTTTTTCTGATATAATTGAGGGTAAAGAGGGAAGATTTCGCGAAACTCTGCTTGGGAAACGAGTTGATTATTCGGGTCGTTCTGTCATTGTCGTAGGTCCATCACTTTCATTACATCGATGTGGATTACCCCGCGAAATAGCAATAGAACTTTTCCAGACATTTCTAATTCGTGGTCTAATTCGAAAACATTTTGCTTCGAACATAGGAATTGCTAAGAATAAAATTCGAGAAAAAGAACCGATTGTATGGGAAGTACTTCAAGAAGTTATGCAGGGACATCCCGTATTGCTGAATAGAGCACCTACTCTGCATAGATTAGGTATACAGGCATTCCAACCCATTTTAGTAGAAGGGCGTGCTATTTGTTTGCATCCATTAGTTTGTAAGGGATTCAATGCAGACTTTGATGGGGATCAAATGGCTGTTCATGTGCCCTTATCTTTAGAAGCTCAAGCAGAAGCTCGTTTACTTATGTTTTCTCATACGAACCTTTTGTCTCCGGCTATTGGGGATCCTATTTCTGTACCAACCCAAGATATGCTTATTGGACTTTACGTATTAACGAGTGGAAATCGCCGAGGTATTTATTCAAATAGGTATAATCCATGGAATTGCAGAAATTCTAAAAATGAAAGAATTCGAGATAATAAATATAAGTATACGAAAAAAAAAGAACCTTTTTTTTGTAATTCCTATGATGCAATTGGAGCTTATCAACAGAAAAGAATCAACTTCGATAGTCCTTTGTGGCTCCGTTGGCGACTAGATCAACGCATTATTTCGTCAAGAGAAGTTCCTATCGAAGTTCACTACGAATCTTTTGGTACCTATCATGAAATTTATGGGCATTATCTAGTAGTAAGAAGTACAAAAAAAGAAATTCGTTCTATATACATTCGAACCACTGTTGGTCATATTTCTTTTTATCGAGAAATCGAAGAAGCTATACAAGGTTTTTGCCGGGCCTACTCATATGATATCTAATCATATAGATGGTTGATATCTAAGATAAGCAAATTTAAGATACCGGTGTAAATTCAGGTCTTTCCGGTTTAACTAGGATCATAGTTTTTGAATTTCTATACAAATCAAGATAAAGAAAAGGAAGTTTTCCAATCATTGACTCAAACCCATTGTCGAACCGAATCCCACTGAGTGGAATATGGAGGTACTTATGGCAGAACGGGCCAATCTAGTCTTTCACAATAAAGTGATAGGTGGAACTGCCATTAAACGACTTATTAGCAGATTAATAGATCACTTCGGAATGGCATATACATCACATATCCTGGATCAAGTAAAGACTCTGGGATTCCGTCAAGCTACGGCTACATCCATTTCATTAGGAATTGATGACCTTTTAACAATACCTTCTAAAGGGTGGCTAGTCCAAGATGCTGAACAACAAAGCTTGATTTTGGAAAAACATCATCATTATGGGAATGTACATGCGGTAGAAAAATTACGTCAATCCATTGAGATATGGTATGCTACAAGTGAATATTTGCGACAAGAAATGAATCCTAATTTTAGGATGACCGACCCCTTTAATCCAGTCCATATAATGTCTTTTTCGGGAGCTAGAGGAAATGCATCTCAAGTACACCAATTAGTAGGTATGCGAGGATTAATGTCGGACCCACAAGGACAAATGATTGATTTACCTATTCAAAGCAATTTACGCGAAGGGCTATCTTTAACAGAATATATAATTTCTTGCTACGGAGCCCGTAAAGGGGTTGTAGATACTGCTGTACGAACATCAGATGCTGGATATCTTACACGCCGACTTGTTGAAGTGGTTCAACACATTGTTGTACGTCGAACAGATTGTGGTACCTTTAGAGGAATTTCGGTGAATACCCAGAATGGGATGATGCCGGAAAGAATTTGGATACAAACATTAATTGGTCGTGTATTAGCAGACGATCTATACAGAGGTTCGCGATGCATTGCCATTAGAAATCAAGATATTGGAATTGGACTTATCAATCGATTTAAAACCTTTCAAACACAACCAATATCCATTAGAACCCCCTTTACCTGTAGGAATACTTCTTGGATCTGCCGATTGTGTTATGGCCAAAGTCCTACTCATGGCCACTTGGTGGAATTAGGAGAAGCTGTAGGTATTATTGCGGGTCAATCAATTGGAGAACCTGGCACTCAACTAACATTAAGAACTTTTCATACTGGCGGAGTATTCACTGGGGGTACTGCAGAACATGTGCGAGCACCTTATAATGGAAAAATTAAATTCAATGAGGATTTGGTTCATCCTACACGTACACGTCACGGGCATCCTGCTTTTCTATGTTATATAGACTTGTATGTAACTATTGAAAGTGGTGATATTACACATAATGTTACTATTCCACCAAAAAGTTTTCTATTAGTTCAAAATAATCAATATGTAAAATCAGAACAAGTGATTGCCGAGATTCGCGCAGGAACAGACACTTTGAATTTAAAAGAAAAAGTTCGAAAACATGTCTATTCTGATTTAGAAGGAGAAATGCATTGGAGTACCGATGTGTACCATGCATCAGAATTTCGATATAGTAATGTCCATATTTTACCAAAAACAAGTCATTTATGGATATTATCAGGAAAATCATACAGGTCCGGTTCAATCTCTTTTTCACTCCGAAAAGATCAAGATCAAATGAGCATCCATTTTCTTTCTACTGGAGAAAGAGATTTTTATAACCTTTTAGTAAGTAATGATCAAGTAAGACATAAATTATTTCGTTTCAAGCCTTCTGATAAAAAAGAAAGAAGGATTCCAGATTATTCAATATTTAATCAAATCATATGTATAGATCATTGTAATTTTACACATCCTGCTATTTTTTATGATACTACGTATTTATTAGCAAAGAGGCGGAGAAATAGAGTCATCATTCCATTTCCATTCCAATCTATTCAAGAACGAGACAAAGAACTAATGTTAGGTTCCAGTATCTCGATTGAAATACCAATCAATGGTATTTTTTGTAGAAATAGTATTCTTGCTTATTTCGACGATCCTCAATACCGAACAAAGAGCTCAGGAATTACTAAATATAGGACTATAGGTATAAATTCAATTTTAAAAAAAGAGGATTTTTTAATTGAGTATAAAGGAGTTAAAGAATTTAAGTCAAAATACCAAATCAAAGTAGATCGCTTTTTTTTCATTCCCGAGGAAGTGCATATTTTACCAGAATCTTCTTTCATAATGGTACGGAACAATAGTATCGTTGAAGTAGATACACCAATCACTTTTAATATAAGAAGTCGAGTAGGGGGATTGGTCCGAATGGAGAAGAAAAAAAAAAAGATTGAATTAAAAATATTTTCCGGGGATATCTATTTTCCCGAAGAAATGGATAAAATATCCAGACACAGTGCCATCTTGATACCACCCCGAACGGTAAAAAAAAAATTAAAAGAATCAAAAAAAATGAAAAATGGGATCTATGTCCAATGGATCACAATTACAAAAAAAAAGTATTTTGTTTTGGTTCGACCCGTCATTTTATATGAAATAGCGGATGGTATCAATTTAGTAAAACTTTTTCCCCAAGATATGTTCCAAGAAAGAGATAATCTGGAACTTAAAGTTATAAATTATATTCTTTCTAGAAATGGAAAATCAATTCGGGGAATTTCTGATACAAGTATTCAATTAGTTCGGACTTGTTTAGTCTTAAATTGGGATCAAGACAAAAAATTTTCTTCTTTCGAAAATGCGCATGCTTCTTTTGTTGAAGTAAGTACAAATGGTTTGGTTAGATATTTCTTAAGAATTGACTTAGTGAAATCCCATATTTCATATATAAGAAAAAGGAATGGTCCGCCCGGTTCAGGATTTATCTCAGATAATGAGTCGGATCGGACCAACATTAATCCATTTTTTTCTATTGATTCGAAGGAAAAAATTCAACAATCACTTAGCCAAAATCACGGAACTATTCGTATGTTGTTGAATAGAAATGAGAAATGCCGATCTTTTATAATTTTGTCATCATCTAATTGTTTTCAAATACGATCATTCAATGATGTAAAATATTACAATGGGATAAAAGAAGAAATTAATCCAATTCAAAGAGATCCTATAATTCCAATTCATAATTCGTTAGGTCCTTTAGGAATAGCCCTTCAAGTTGCAAATTTTTATTTTTACCGTTTAATAACTCATAATCAGATTTCGATAAATAAAAATTTGCAACTTGACAAATTCAAGGAAACTTTTCAAGTATTAAAATATTATTTAATGGACGAAAACGAGAAAATTTATAAACCTGATCTATGTAATAACATCGTTTTAAATCCATTCTATTTGAATTGGCATTTTCTCCATCATAATTATTGTGAAAAAACGTTTCTAATAATTAGTCTTGGGCAATTTATTTGTGAAAATGTATGTATAGTTCAAACGAAAAATGCACTACACTTAAAATCGGGTCAAGTTCTAATTGTTCAAATGGATTCTGTAGGGATAAGATTGGCTAACCCTTATTTGGCGACTCCAGGAGCAACTGTTCATGGCCATTATGGAGAAATACTTTCTGAAGGAGATATATTAGTTACATTTATATATGAAAAATCTAGATCAGGTGATATAACACAAGGTCTTCCAAAAGTGGAACAGGTATTAGAAGTTCGTTCGATTGATTCAATATCGATGAACCTAGAAAAGAGAGTTGATACTTGGAACGGGCGTATAACAAGAATTCTTGGCATTCCTTGGGGATTCTTGGTTGGTGCTGAGCTAACTGTAGCGCAAAGTCGTATTTCTTTGGTTAATAAAATTCAAAAAGTTTATAGATCCCAGGGAGTTTACATCCATAATAGACATATAGAAATTATTGTGTGTCAAATAACATCCAAAGTATTGGTTTCAGAAGATGGAATGTCTAATGTTTTTTCGCCCGGTGAACTAATTGGATTGTTGCGAGCCGAACGAGCTGGGCGTGCCTTAGAAGAGGCGATTTGCTATAGAGTTCTATTATTGGGAATAACAAAAACATCTCTCAATACTCAAAGTTTCATATCTGAAGCAAGTTTTCAAGAAACTGCTAGAGTTTTAGCAAAAGCCGCTCTCCGAGGTCGCATAGATTGGTTGAAAGGTCTGAAAGAGAACGTTGTTTTAGGAGGAATGATACCTGTTGGTACCGGGTTCAAAAGAATAATGCACCGTTCAAAGTCAATGCAATATAACAAGATTACCCTGGAAAAAAAAAAAAATAATTTATTCAAGGACGAAATGAGAGATATTTTGTCTCACCATAGAGAATTATTTTTTTCATTTCAAACAATTTATGTGATAAATCCGAATAATCTAGGATTTAATAATTCCTCAAAGAATGATTCCTAAGGGCGGATTCATCTCCGGTCATTTTTAAAAATAATAAAGAGAATAATCGTATAAAATAGAAAAAATGGCCTGATCATGTAGCAATGGCCAATCTTCGGTAGAAGAGAAGGTTCCTTCGGAACACTTATTTATTTCTATTTCAGTATATCGGGTCTCTTTCTTTCATTGCAAAATAAAAAAAATGGAAATGAAAGAAAAGTGTGGGGATAAATATAAATGACAAAAAGATATTGGAACATAATTTTGGAAGAGATGATGGGGGCAGGAGTTCATTTTGGCCACGGTACTAGAAAATGGAATCCTAAAATGTCACCTTATATATCTGCAAAACGTAAGGGTATTCATATTATAAATCTTATTAGAACTGCTCGGTTTTTATCAGAAGCTTGTGATTTAGTTTTTGATGCAGCAAGTGGGGGAAAACAATTCTTAATTGTTGGTACAAAAAAAAAAGCAGCTGATTCAGTAGCGCGGGCTGCAATAAGAGCTCGGTGTCATTATGTTAATAAAAAATGGCTCGGTGGTATGTTAACAAATTGGTATACTACAGAAACACGACTTCAAAAGTTCAGGGACTTGAGAAGGCAACAAAAAACGGGAAGACTCCATTTTTTTCCAAAAAGGGATGCCGCTATATTGAAGAGACAATTAGCTCATTTGGAAACATATCTTGGCGGCATTAAATATATGACGGGGTTACCAGATATTGTAATAATCGTCGATCAACAAGAAGAATATACGGCTCTTCGAGAATGTATAACTTTGGAAATTCCAACAATTTGTATAATCGATACAAATTGTGATCCGGACCTAGCTGATATTTCGATTCCAGCTAATGATGATGCTATAGCCTCAATTCGATTAATTCTTAACAAATTAGTATTTGCAATTTGTGAGGGTCGTTCTAGCTATATAAGAAATTCTTGATTAATAATAAGATAAATAAATTATTGGATTTGGTTGGAGGGATTCATAAATTTAGAGAATCGGTTACTATACTAGTAATAAATTGCAGAAAAAAGAAAATATATATATATAAAGAACAAACGAAAATTGGATGGGATTAGTCGCGGTATTCAAAATCAAAAATGAAAGTAGACAAATCAAAAAAGGAAAGGAGATGTTTGAATAAAAATAATTCCCTTATAAGTTCTTATTTTTTTAGAGGGCAGGACAATATGAATGTTTTATTATGTTCTATCAACACATTAAAAAGATTATACGATATATCTGCTGTGGAAGTAGGTCAACATTTCTATTGGCAAATAGGGAGTTTCCAAGTACATGCCCAAGTACTTATTACTTCTTGGGTTGTAATTGCTTTCTTATTAGTTTCAGCCATTCTAGTTATTCGAAATCTGCAAACCATTCCCACTTTCGGTCAGAATTTCTTTGAATATGTTCTTGAATTCATTCGAGACGTGAGCAAAACTCAGATTGGAGAAGAATATGGTCCGTGGGTTCCTTTTATTGGAACTATGTTTCTATTTATTTTTGTTTCTAATTGGTCAGGGGCTCTTTTGCCTTGGAAAATCATACAATTACCTCATGGGGAATTAGCTGCACCCACAAACGATATAAATACTACCGTTGCATTAGCTTTACTTACATCTGTTGCATATTTCTATGCGGGTCTTTCAAAAAAAGGATTAGCTTATTTTAGTAAATACATCCAACCAACTCCAATCCTTTTACCGATTAACATCTTAGAAGATTTCACAAAACCCTTATCACTTAGTTTTCGACTTTTCGGAAATATATTAGCTGATGAATTAGTAGTTGTTGTTCTTGTTTCTTTAGTACCTTTAGTAGTTCCTATACCTGTCATGTTCCTTGGATTATTTACAAGCGGTATTCAAGCTCTAATTTTTGCTACTTTAGCTGCGGCTTATATAGGTGAATCCATGGAAGGCCACCATTGACTGGTTGTTTTCTAAAAAATAGTCTTTTTCGTTTAGCTTGCCGCACATCTACTGCGGCTCAAGATAATCTACTTAGTAAACATCAATATATATATATTAGATATTAGAAAAGAAATATAAAATAAAAAAAGGAAGAGTTATAATTATGTGTGATATTTACGTTTACGACGTGTGATAAAAAGATACTATATAGAACTAGACTATATAGAATAGAACTAGACTATATAGAACTAGAAGAGATTCCCGTTTCATTCAATTCAATGATTGACCAAAATCGAATTCAAAAAAATTACATTTAGATCACTCAAATTCCAATATTTCTATGCAACAATAATGAAGTCTAACGAATTTTTTAGATTAATTGTATCCATATGGGATAATAAAAAAAGGGGGAAGAAGGGCTTAAAAAAAAAACAACAAGATAAAAAAAGATAGGGTAGAGGTGAGGGGGATCAAACTGGGTGTATATAATCTGATCACTATAAGATAACTCTTTCTTTGTTTTGGTTTTGGAGGTTTCAAAGAATGATTTTGAATTCGATTTCAGCTAAAAAACAAATAATTGGTTTACAGCATAGAAGAAACCCATGTATATGTGATATTCTATATGAACTAGTTAGATATGAACTAACCATATATCTGAAATAAACTAATATTTTATATCTAAAATTGCCCTGCTACTACTGTAAATTTATATAGGGATTCAAAAAAACAAAGATCTTCCCTTTCATCTCTAATTGTGGATTAAATATTTAATGACTAAAGAAATTCAATAAAAAAAACGAAGAATTCAAAGAATGGTTTCAGATGTAAGGTAAGATAGTTATACAGATTCACAAAAAAACTATGTAGGTAGAGACAAAAAAAGAAATCTCGAAGTAATTCGTATAGTTAAATAACTATTATTCTTTTTTGGAATTATTCTTAATTACTTTAACGGAATAAATCTTGGTAATTGAATAATTAATTCATAATTTATTGGTTGATTATATCATTAACTATTTCTTTATTTTTTATTTAGGTTACGAGGAAATTATCATGAATCCAATTATATCTGCTGCTTCCGTTATTGCTGCTGGCTTGGCCGTAGGGCTTGCGTCTATTGGACCTGGGGTTGGTCAAGGCACTGCTGCAGGGCAAGCTGTAGAAGGGATTGCACGACAACCAGAGGCAGAAGGGAAAATACGTGGTACTTTATTGCTTAGTCTGGCTTTTATGGAAGCTTTAACAATTTATGGGCTGGTTGTAGCATTAGCGCTTTTATTTGCTAATCCTTTTGTTTAATTCTAAAAAAAAAGAAAACTAAAAAGAGATATACTTTTTTCCGTCGACTTGCTTTGCCGGTCTTGCTTTTTCTAATTTTATTAAGATTTCACTCCTAAAATTATTTAAACGTTAGGACAAGAACACAAGGGAAGGACTAATTGAAAGGTGAAGAATTTACATACTGATTCGCCTTATTTCTTCTCTTTTTTAGTCCAACGAACTCTTTTTTTTTTTTTAATAAAATTTTGGAAAGTGTTAAAACTAGAGAGATTTTACAATTGACATAAGAACTAGTATCGAATTCTAATAAGTATCATTCTTATAGGGAGTCTTCCAATTAATTGACCAATTCAAATAATATAGGAGTCGTAGAAAGAAAATGAGTCTATTCATAAGAGGAGATGAGATCATATGAAAAATATAACCGATTCTTTCCTTTGTTTGGGCTATTGGCCATCCGCCGGAAGTTTCGGGTTTAATACCGATATTTTAGCAACAAATCCAATAAATCTAAGTGTAGTGTTAGGTGTATTGGTTTTTTTTGGAAAGGGAGTGTGTGCGAGTTGTTTATTTCAAAGAATAGATTGGATCCAACTAAACTGCACTGTTTCGTTATAACTAAGAAAATGTGCATAATCCCGCGAATTACTTCTGAATTAATTAATTCCATTTTTTTAAATTTAATAAAAAAGAATTTAATAAAAAAAATATTGAAGAACCATAGCATTTCGTGATTTATTGGTAAATTGACTTTGATTCTCTATTAACCAATAATTTTGGACTATTACCATGGTTAAAGTGAATAGTTTGAAGTCTAGACGCAGTGTAGTACTCTTTCTACCACTATGTTAATACAGAAATGAAACGGTTTCAAGAAAATTTTTAGATTTTTTCGATATAGAACACTCATGTCGATAAAATAGCTTGAATCCTCTTTACGGCGAGAAATTGAAAAAAAAAAACGGGTGAATTTTACCCTCCCTTTATATACAAACAATGCGTAATCGATGACCTATGTATAAATTAATAAGAATTCTTTGGATTTGAAGAAAAAAAACAACTTTGCTGACATATATTTGTTTGGTCAGAAGAGTCCTCCGAATATTCTAGTCTTCTATTGGGAATTGTTTTCAATATTTTCTAAAAATATAAATAGAGAAAAGAGGATAGGTTCATTACATAAAAAAAATAGGGAAATTTACCATAAGTAATTGAGTGTGAGAGCCAAATGAATCGAAAGGTTCATGTTTGGTTCGGGAAGAGATCATAGACATTTTGAAATGAATGGAAAGAGAATCTACTTTCATTAAGTGATTTATTAGATAATCGAAAACAGAGAATCTTGAGAACTATTCGAAATTCAGAAGAACTACGGGAAGGGGCGATTGAACAGCTGGAAAAAGCCCAGGCACGCTTAAGGAAAGT